GTAAAAATGTTCTATTTTCATAAGATCTTCTTGATTGTTATTCAAAAGGTCCAATAATGTATGTATATTGGACCTTTTGAGGCAAGTATAGATCCTGGGAGGCAATTCTAATTGGTCAATAAAAATAGATTTGAATGCTATTTCTTTTTTGTTTTTCCTTAGTTTAGCTAATCTATCATGAAAGGTAAAAAGGGGTAAAGTAATCGTGTGTTGATTGTCCTCTAACTTTAAGTTTTCTTCTTCCCCATGTAGAAAGGGAATAAATAAATTAATCAAATTCCGAGAGGCTTCATGAAGTGCTTCATTAGGAGTTAAACTTCCATTTGTCCATATTTCCAGAAAAAGTATCTCTTGGTTTTCATTCCCATTCCCATACGAATGAATACTATGATTCGCATTTCGGACAGGCATGAATACAGCATCTATAGGATAACTTCCGTCTTTAAAGTTATTTGGTGCTTTTATACCATATCCGCGATTCCTTTGGATTTGTAATTCAATACACAAGTCAATTGGTTCAGTCAGACTAGCTATATGTTGTGTATGATCAATGATTTCCACGGAAGGTGATGAGATGATGTCTTCAGCAGTTATATATCCAGGACCACTGACACAAATAGATGCATTGTGAGTTCCATACAGATGACTTCTCAATACAACTTCCTTCAAATTCATTAAAATTTCATGTACGGATTCTTGAATACCTACTATGGTAGAATATTCATGTGGTATTTTCTCAGATTTTGCACGTGTGATACATGTTCCTTCTATTTCTCCAAGCAAAGCTCTTCGCATCGCAATGCCTATTGTATCGGCTTGACCTTTCATAAGTGGAGACAAAATAAAGCGTCCATAATAAAGCCGCTTACTATCTACTCTTGATTCAACACACTTCCACTCTAGTGTCCGAGTAGATACTGTTACTTTCTCTCGAACCATAGTAATATTATTTGATCTGATCATTGAATCATTTATTTCTCTTGAAATCTCTTCAATCTTTATTTTTACACACGTCTTTTTTTAGGAGGTCTACATCCATTGTGTGGCATAGGGGTTACGTCCCGTACGAAACTTAATAGTATACCACTTCTGCGAATAGCCCGTAATGCTGCATCTCTTCCGAGACCAGGACCTTTTATCATTACTTCTGCTCGTTGCATACCTTGATCGACTACTGTACGAATAGCGCTTCCTGCTGCTGTTTGAGCAGCAAATGGTGTTCCTCTTCTTGTACCCCTGAATCCACAAGTACCGGCGGAGGACCAAGAAACCACCCGACCCCGTACATCTGTAACAGTCACAATGGTATTGTTGAAACTTGCTTGAACATGAATAACTCCCTTTGGGAGTCTACGTGCACTCTTACGTGAACCAATACGTCCAGCCCTACGCGAACCAATTCTTGGTATAGGTTTTGCCATATTTATATTTGATCATCTCATATTTATGAGTCAGAGATATATGGATATATCCATTTCATGTTAAAACAGATCTTTTCTTTTTATTTGTCCATCGGGTCGTTTCTTTTATAATTTTAGAAAGATTATCCTTGTCTTTGTTTATGTCTTGGGTTGGAACAGATTACTATAATTCGTCCCCGCCTACGGATCAATCGACATTTTTCACAAATTTTACGAACGGAGGCCCTTATTTTCATATTTATAATTCCTTATCTTAATTTCGAATCCACTTCATAAAGCTACGGCGGATCCTTCCTGAAACATAACCTAGAATCAGATCTTCATTATCTAACCGAACTCGGAACATACCATTTGGAAGTGATTCAGTAATTAAAGCTTCATGAACCCATTTTTGTTCTTTCATTCCAGGTAAAACCCCCTTAAAGTATCAACTAATGGAGGAGGAGTTATATTAGATAACCTGTTCTATCTCTTTTTTTTTCACAAATAAGAAATTTTGTATCTAATTCATATATTAGAAGGATTACCATATATAACACAAAATTTCTCCGCCGATTCCTTCTAGTCGAGCCTCTCGGTCTGTCATTATACCCCGAGAAGTAGAAAGAATTACAATCCCCATTCCACCCAAAATTTTAGGAATTCTTTGATAATTAGAATAGATTCGTAGACCAGGTCGACTGATCCGTTTTAAATTTAAAGTCATTTTATACGGCCCTTTCCTATTCCTTCTATGTCGTAGGGTTAAAACTAAAAAATCCTTGTCGTTTTCCCGATGTTTTCTGACGCTTTCTATAAAGCCTTCTCGTAAAAGTATTTTAACAACGTTTTCTGTGATGTTAGTAGCTGTTATTCGAACCGTCCCTTTTCTATGCATGTCAGCATTTCGTATGGAGGTTATTATGTCAGCAATAGTGTCTCTACCCATAATGAACGAAAATTATTGGTGCCTCAAAATTTGGATATAATAAACATGATCTTTTTTTGTTATGAATTAGTAAAGGTATATACGTGAGACACAATCTATTAATTAATCGATTTCATTCAAATACTCGATTTACTATAACTCTGTATCATGGTCTTATCTTATAATACTTCAGGGGCTAATGAAACTATTTTAGTAAAATTTAACTGTCTCAATTCCCGGGCGATCGCACCAAAAACTCGAGTTCCTTTTGGATTTCCTTCTTGATCAATGACAACTGCAGCATTGTCATCATATCGGATTATCATACCATTGTCACGTTTGAGTTCTTTACAAGTACGTACAATTACAGCTCTGATCACTTCTGATCTTTTTAGAGGCATATTTGGTACTGCTTCTTTGATCACAGCAACAATAACATCACCAATATGAGCGTATCTTCGATTACTAGCTCCTATGATTCTAATACACATCAATTCTCGAGCCCCGCTGTTGTCCGCTACATTTAAATAAGTCTGGGGTTGAATCATATCATTTTATAATCTGTTCTTTCAATGCAAAACAATAAAGGGGGGAAGAAAAAAAGAAATATTATTTTTTCAAAACAAAAAGAGGGGGAAACCTGCAATTGCTTTTTGATTCCAAGACCTCTTTCCTATGGTTATATATTTCTATCACGAAATAAGGAATTGAGTTCGTATAGGCATTTTGGATGCCGCTATTGCAATAGCCTTTCTGGCTATATTTTCTGCTACTCCACCCATTTCATAAAGTATTCTACCTGGTTTAATGACAGCTACCCAATATTCGGGAGATCCTTTACCCGACCCCATACGTGTTTCCGCAGGTCTTACTGTAACGGGTTTGTCTGGAAATATACGTACCCATATTTTTCCCCCACGGCGTGCATTTCGTGTCATTGCTCGTCGCCCTGCTTCTATTTGTCTAGATGTGATCCAAGCAGGTTCAAGTGCCTGAAGAGCATATCTACCGAAACAAATATTATTACCCCGATAAGATATTCCCTTCATTCTTCCTCTATGTTGTTTACGGAATCTGGTTCTTTTGGGGTTATAGTTGATGGTTGTTTCGCAATTACATCTCTACTGCAGAACTGGACATGAGAGTTTCTTCTCATCCAGCTCCTCGCGAATAAAAGGATTAAACAATATTTAATTATATTTGATATTGCATCTAATATATTCAAAATTTATTGATTTTGTTTGGATATATGAATAAACATAAATTTTGAATATATAAATAATGTCCTTTTTTATAACATTATAACGAATCTTTTTTTTTATCATATTTGATCACCAAAAATGTCGCAATCAAATAAAAGAAAGCTTTCGCGGGCGAATATTTACTCTTTATTTACTATCTTGTTCAGTTGTAGGGTTAGCTCATGATCGCTCAGAATAAATGAAATTGTTCTCCGGTTCGTTCCGCCATCCCATCCGATGAATCATTACGATTCGTTTTCAATAGAATCTTCTTTATTCACAGGTTCCATCGTTCCCATCGCTTCTCGAGTAATGCTTAGGTCTGAAATTCAACAATGGAGTCTCTCATTAAATTTGCTTGAGTCAATCTTCTCAGTCTTTATTGACTCGAGGCTCTTTATTTTTTGCTCTATGAACGGATTCATCTGGATGAATGAATGAGAGTATTGATGCTTTATTACATTGTCTTTATATAAGATGACTTATCAACCTTACATAACATATTATATTTTATATTGGAATTCTCTATCATTAACATTTTTTCTCTCTTTCTCTCACCTTTCCAGTTATCCACACCCCCCCCTTTTTTTTTTATTCGCTTCACAACTCATAATTAGATTGGTTTTTTATGCAAAAACAAAACACATTTCAGTTGCTACAATGATATAACCAGCATATCTTGACTGGTTTTTTGGATCCGGATAATGCGAAGCAATGAGTTGGTTATTACTTCTCTAGTTATTAGTTCATACTATGGGCCGGTCTATTTTTAGAATAAAAAACCAACGAGTCACACACTAAGCATAGCAATTATATTTATATCAAAATAAAATGGTCAATTAAATTTTTATTCAACCTTATAGAATTAGAATTGCTCATTTTTTTGATTGAAGATAAAAAAAAATAAAATGAAAGAGGCTGTCGTTTTGTGTTCTATCCAGGGATAGAACCTAAGGGTGAGTAGAGTAAAGGTTTCTGATTATTATTCGTCTATAAATATCCAAATTTTGATACCTAATATCCCATATATAGTTCTAACTGTATAGGAACAATAATCAATTTTAGCTCGAATGGTTTGTAGGGGAACCCTCCCTTCTCTGATCCATTCGACACGGGCAATTTCTTTTCCGTCAATACGTCCTGCAATTTGTATTTGAATTCCTTTGGTATCTGCCTGTTCAGTTAATTCAATAGCTTTTTTCATTGCCTTGCGAAAGGAAACTCGATTTTTTAATTGTCCCGCTATAAATTCTGCAAGAATATTAGGGTGTCCATAAGGTTTTGCTATTCTTGTAATAGCAATGTTGAGTTTTCGATTCACATAATTTAATTCTTTTTGTACAGTCATCTGTAAGTCTTCGATTCTTCGTGATTTACCTTCTATTAATAACTTTGGGAATCCCATATAAATTATGACTTGAATCAGATCGA